AGCTGCACACTTTCTTTCCTTTGAATCAAGTCGAGCATTAAATTAAGGTCAATTATCAATTCTTTGTGGCAAACAAAAAAGTAGTTTATCGTAATCAAAGTCAAAATCAGAAGAATGGAATGTGGTTTTCATTGGTGATATATTAATTCTAGAAAGAATCAAAAGTTGCGGATAATTCTTTATTTTTCTTTTTTTTTTTACTTATTTTTTTACTTAAATTCCTGATTCCTAATCAGGAAACCTCTATCAACAAGATAGAAAAGCGACTTCTTCGTTCTGTGAAATTAAGCAAATAAAACGAATTTCATCTTCCCTTGCTTACATATATATGTATATAATTTCTATTTATTTTTATTTGTTTGAAATATTTGATTGAAATATTTGAAATTCTAAAAATATAGACTTTTGCATCTTTATCTTTCTATATTTCCCGAGAATCCCCATTTTGACTAAGAAGATCTCTTGGATCAGATTATAACGAATCTTTCGGGAATTTGTAAGAAACTTATTATTTATTCAATTGTTATTTTTTGAATTAAAAGACAAGAAAGCGCAAAAGAAGAAAAGAGCAAAAAAGGATGAAGAAGAAAAAAGTCGATTATCATACATATATCATGCATATCATATATATCATACATATCATACATAGACATCATATATAAATATAGAATAAATATAAAAAAGAACAAATATATAGAAAGCTGAATAAGTTCATTTATTTAGTTCTACATTCCTTGTACTTATTATATACTATACTCACTTAGATATAATTATACTAATTATATAAATTATAAATGAAATTCAATTCTAATTAAGATATTTTTATAACAAAATAACAAAAAGGTACAAACAAATAGTAAATCGAGGTACCCATTCTATGACAACTATCAACTTTCCATCAATTTTTGTGCCTTTAGTAGGCCTAGTATTTCCGGCAATTGCAATGGCTTCTTTATTTCTTCATGTTCAAAAAAACAAGATTGTTTAGACCCGGTGGGGCCAAATCTCATTTTTTCAAGACTTAGACTTGAATCATAACACAGATATCTATTTAGTAGAAAGTAGATTTCTTCCGAACATAAATGAAAGAGCTTTTATGCATGCAAAAACATGATATAGGGGTAAATGAATTATAGTTCAAATAAATAGATCAGATCAGGAATCAGGATCTGTGGATGTTTGAAATAGAAAGTCAATGTATGTAGATATCTATGGTAGGGTGAAGGGTTATTATTTTAGATCGAATCTAACTAATTTGATGAACTACCCCTAAAGGTTCACATCATAATAGTGCTAGTTGATGAGAGTTACTTCGGAAACCAAAAGAGTAAGTAAGGTAAAATTTCGGTTATTCTCTCAATTCCAATAAAATAGAACTAGATTTAGTATGAATTGGCGATCAGAACATATATGGATAGAACTTATAAGAGGGTCTAGAAAAACAAGTAATTTCTGCTGGGCCTTTATCCTTTTTTTAGGTTCATTAGGATTCTTGTTGGTTGGAACTTCCAGCTATCTTGGTAGGAATTTGATATCTTTATTTCCTTCCCAGCAAATAATTTTTTTTCCACAAGGGATCGTGATGTCTTTCTATGGGATCGCAGGCCTTTTTATTAGCTCCTATTTGTGGTGCACAATTTCGTGGAATGTAGGTAGTGGTTATGATCTATTCGATAGAAAAGAAGGAATAGTGTGTATTTTTCGTTGGGGATTTCCTGGAGCAAATCGTCGCATCTTCCTCCGATTCCTTATAAAAGATATTCAGTCTATCCGAATAGAACTAAAAGAGGGTATTTATACTCGCCGTGTTCTTTATCTGGAAATCAGGGGCCAAGGGGCCATCCCCTTGACTCGTACTGATGAGAATTTAACTCCACGAGAAATTGAAAAAAAAGCTGCGGAATTGGCCTATTTCTTACGTGTACCAATTGAAGTTTTTTGAAATGAACTGAAGAATGAATGCTTTCTCATTCTCAGTTAGGGGTAAAAAACTATACAATACTTTTTTTTTTTCTATAGCATAACTTAACGAAAATTTGTTCAGAACGCCCATTCGGGTCAAAGCAGACGTATACGGAACAACCAAAAAGGGAAACTTTTTTGTCTACAAATTTGTCTACAAAAAAGTCTTTTATGTGTATGGAAATCCATTCAAATTCAACTCAATTCAGGAACAAAAAAAAGTAAAAAATCGAAATAAGAATAGATTCCTCCCATATATCAAAACATTTCGAAATAAAGAAATTTTGTTATTTGAGGTCCAATATTTTGAATTGATAGGTTAGATACAAATAGATCATGTAAATTCATTATCTCTCTTTTATCGACCTTTTATCCTTTCTTTTGCTCTCTTTAATAACCAAACAATTGGATTTGTTATAACGATAACTATCCAATTTCTGTCTTGTTTTGCCACCCATTTTTGATCATCACATTCATAAATTTTCCGCAATTTTTTTTTGTACTATGCTATGGGTATCCAGTGAAATTTTTTCAAACTACTTGATATTTTGAAAAAAAAAAGGGGGTTTTTCGTCTCGAAACCCGAATTCATTACTTGAATTGGCTCTTTCGGGTATTCATCGAAAGGAAGGAATTGCTTCGAATTTGACCAATTCAAATATCTGGAAACAAAATTTTTGATTATTTCTTCATTCGAATTCGAAGTGGACTCTTATTCTATATTCTGTATTCTTTCAAGATTTTGAAAAATTCAAGGACTAATCACCGAATCACAAAAGAAATAAAAAACGGAGATTCATGGGTTTGACCTTGTATTGTAATATTCCTCATACTTCATAGGAATATTAGATCACATAGAGTCGACGAATGAGGCGGGTTCATTAACAATTTCTATATTTATATATGAAAAAATGACAAAAAAGAAAGCATTTATTCCTCTTCTATATCTTCTATCTATAGTATTTTTACCCTGGTGGATCTCTCTCTCATTTAATAAAAGTCTGGAATCTTGGGTTACTAATTGGTGGAATACTAAGCAATCCGAAACTTTTTTGAATAATATTCAAGAAAAGAGTATTCTAGAAAAATTCATAGAATTAGAGGAGTTCCTTCTGTTGGACGAAATGATAAAGGAATATCCAGAGACACATCTACAAGAGATTCGTATAGGAATCCACAAAGAAATGATTCAATTGATCAATATGCACAATGAGGATTGTATCCATACGATTTTGCACTTCTCGACAAATATAATCTGTTTCGTTATTCTAAGTGGTTATTCGATTCTGGGTAATGAAGAACTTCTTTTTCTTAACTTTTGGGTTCAGGAATTCCTATGTAACTTAAGCGACACAATAAAAGCATTTTCTATTCTTTTATTAACTGATTTATGTATCGGATTCCATTCACCCCATGGTTGGGAACTAATGATTGGCTCTATCTACAAAGATTTTGGATTTGCTCATAACGATCAAATTATATCTGGTCTTGTTTCCACTTTTCCAGTCATTCTAGATACAATTTTGAAATATTGGATCTTCCGTTATTTAAATCGTGTATCCCCATCGCTTGTAGTGATTTATCATTCAATGAATGACTGAAAAGAAAAATGATTTACTGATCCAATTATAATGCTTTTTACTTTGGACATAAGCAAAGCATTCAAAATCATACTTATTCTTTCTATCCATACAGGTCAGGTAGTTCCTCTTATATTGTATTGCAGTAATATTTTTCCAGTAAATAGCAGAATCGTGGCTAGGGAACTAGACTAGCAACCTACCCAATTTATTGTATAAATTTTCGAGATCAATGATTGGACCATGCAAATTAGAAATACTTTTTCTTGGGTAAAAGCACAGATTACTCGATCCATTTCTGTATCGCTTATGATATATATAATAACTCGGTCATCCATTTCAAATGCATATCCCATTTTTGCACAGCAGAGTTATGAAAATCCACGAGAAGGGACTGGACGTATTGTATGTGCCAATTGCCATTTAGCTAATAAGCCCGTGGATATTGAGGTTCCACAAGCGGTACTTCCTGATACTGTATTTGAAGCAGTTGTTCGAATTCCTTATGATATGCAACTAAAACAAGTTCTTGCTAATGGAAAAAAAGGCGCTTTGAATGTGGGGGCTGTTCTTATTTTACCTGAGGGGTTTGAATTAGCTCCACCCGACCGTATTTCTCCCGAGATGAAAGAAAAGATAGGGAATCTTTCTTTTCAGAGCTATCGCCCCAATAAAAAAAATATTCTTGTGATAGGTCCTGTTCCTGGGCAAAAATATAGTGAAATCACCTTTCCTATTCTTTCCCCGGACCCTGCTACTAAGAAAGATGTTCACTTTTTAAAATATCCCATATACGTAGGCGGTAACAGAGGAAGGGGTCAGATTTATCCCGACGGAAGCAAGAGTAACAATACAGTTTATAATGCTACAGCAGCAGGTATAGTAAAGAAAATTATACGAAAAGAAAAGGGCGGATACGAAATAACCATATCGGATGCATCGGATGGACGTCAAATGGTTGATATTATTCCTCCAGGACCAGAACTTCTTGTTTCAGAGGGCGAATCTATCAAACTTGATCAACCATTAACGAGTAATCCTAATGTGGGTGGATTTGGTCAGGGAGATGCAGAAATAGTACTTCAAGACCCCTTACGCGTGCAAGGCCTTTTGTTCTTCTTCGCATCGGTCATTTTGGCACAAATTTTTTTGGTTCTTAAAAAGAAACAGTTCGAGAAGGTTCAATTGTCCGAAATGAATTTCTAGATTCTCGGATTTATCAACATCAAGTTTGTAACAAGAACCAAATTCTTGTTGACAATTATGTATGATCAAGAAAGAAAAGAATTCTGAATTTGGTTAGACTCTTTTTCTACGAAATGCCGGGAATTACTTGTACTACAGTCTTAGTCATAGTATTATATTGTGAAGAAGTCTATTTGACTTTTTAACTTTACTTTTTATTTCAATACAAATTGAAATAATGTGACTATAGAACTATTATCAGATTTTAATATC